CTACGGTCTCGAATTTCTTAATAGCAGTATCTATTCGAAACGAATTCTCTAGCATTTGACTCCTTATCACCGAAGAGTTTAGTCGTACACTTGAAAGATAGCCCAGAAAATAGAAGGGATGATTATATAATTGCTTTATATGGATCCTGGCCGGTTGAGACCACAAGTCAAAATGACATTGCCAAAAGTTGACAAGGTGAGATTTCCATTTCTTTATCAGAAGATGAGCCCCCCTTGAAGCCAGAATCGATTTTCCTTGATATCTGACATAATGCATAAAAGGGTCTTTGAACAACCATAGGGTTTTCTGAAAATCGTTACAAAGCACTACTACAAGATATTCTATTTTTGCATAGAAATGTGTTCGCTCAAGAAAGGATCCAAAAGATTTTGATCGTAAATGAAAGGGTTGTTTACGGAGAAAAATGAATATGAATTCACATTCATATACATGAGAATTAGAGAGGAACAAGAAGAATCTTTGATTCTCTTTTGAAAAAAGGGAAATGGAATTTTTTGAAGTAATGAGACTATTTGAATTCCAATACTCGTAGAGAGAGAGTCGCAATAAATGCAACGAAGGAGTATCTTGTATCCAAGAGTGAAGGGTTTGAACCAAGATTTCCAGATGGATGGGGTGGGGTATTAGTATATCTGACACATGATTTAAATGTGATAACTTGTCCTCGAAAAAGGGAAATATTGAATGAATAGATCGTAAATTATGAGATTTTGCTATTTCTTTTTCTTTTAGGGAAGATACCAATCGCAGCGAGAATGGAATTTCCACAACGACTGCAAAACCCTCCGATATCATTTGAGAATCAAAATGATTGTTGTGCCCAACGAATCGATTTTGATTAGAATCATTAACCGAAATAATCAAACGATTCTGTTGATGCATTCGAGTAATTAAACGTTTCACAATTAGTGAACTGGATTTATTGTCATGATCTAAATTTTCCACCGGTTCATAAAGAATCGATCCATTTAAAGCATGACCATGAGCAAGCGCGTAGATATATTCCTGAAATAGAAACGGATATAGGAAGTATTGTTGCCGAAATCCATCCATTTCTAAATATCCTTGTAGTTCCTCCATTTCCATTTGAAATTACACTTGAACCAAATGGGGGATTTCTTGAGTTATCAAATAATACATAGTACGATACGGTCAGAACAAGGTATATAGTAAGAAAAGAATAGATACCCCGGAGCCAGAAAGGACAATCAACGGATCCTATTTCCATCCAATTTATTTATGTTCGTTATAGTTACAAGAGATGGTTAGAAATCCTTTATTTTTACAACCCGATCACTCTTTTGACTTTGGAATAATGAATTTTGATCAGTATACCGTTTCTTCTACACATTCGTCTCCACTACATAATAGAGAACATAATAGAGAATAGTTAGGATTCATAAAAAAAAAGGAATTGATGATCCACTCACAAGAGAACCCTTTCCCACATCAGGCACTAATATATTTTTAACGTCTAATTAGATCGGGTAATCATTCGAATTAAGAACAAACAGAAGCTCGTTGCTTTTGGTTTCCCTATAATTGGAGCTATAGGGCTCTATCCATTTATTCACTCGACCCAACTTGAATTGATTTGACCCCTTTCCAAGAAAAGAATCAAAACAAGATTTTGTATCGATCCGTTAAGGATGAAGTATTCTAAGAGTTCTCCATTGATACGACATGCTGTTTTTTCCTTTCATTCCCTTTCAGGATCAGTCGTGGTCTTACAAACTCTACCAATGGTATGGACGAATCCGTTGCTTCATCAAAATGTGTAAAAGACCATAGCCGCACTTAAAAGCCGAGTACTCTACCGTTGAGTTAGCAACCCATATAAATAGGGTGTGTAGATACGATCGGAATAAAAAATAAATAAAGAGATTCGATTGCCCGACCTCGCCAAAACATTGAACTAGCAACAGATCAAAAAGAAAGATTTGATGATCAATTGTGAACATAAAAATGAACAGAGATCAGATGAAAATACAACAGATTCTGGGATAAATTATAGAGAAAATCTAAATAGATGTAAAAATTTATAGACTACCCATACTCTATTTTTTTTTTTTTCATTATATTAACTAAGATACTTCTTGTGTCACAACGAAATTGACGAACCCATCGTTTGAGTGAAATAAAGAAACAAACTTATGAAATGTGGATAAATAGATCTATTTATCCACGATCGAATTATATTTGTTCGATACACCATTGTCAATATGAATTGAATGTTGAGAAAACCAATTCAATAAATAAAACAAGGACTTGTGTTGGAGTGACACTACAACATAGATAAGGGATGAAGTATGAGTGGGGAAATAAATAAGGAATTCCGGTAGGAAAAAAATGTCGGGTTTATTCAATATTTATTCAATAGAGGTACAATAAGCAAGATTGACCTTTTGTTTGTTGGTGGAGTCCCAACGAAAACCATCTGATTGATGGTAATCCCATAATTTCCCAGTTATTTCATCTATTCACTCAATCTTTTTTCTATCTGTCTCATATCAAGAGAAGATATTTTTTTTTTATAGTTCTATGATACGGGGTCATGTGAGAGCAACAATGAATAGAGAATAGAGAAAAAAAATAAGGAATGGTGGAGAAACAATTAGACAAAGCTAGATACTGGGCACCCCCCCCCCCCCTTTTTTTTATTTCATTAATTTCATTTGATTAATTCGAAATTCCTTAAATACCTCCGCCTTCTTTGAAATATCATGAACAGTTCCTGTAGGTTGAGCGCCTTTTTCAAGGAAATATAGAATAGCGGAAACATTTGAATAAGTTTGGTTCTTTATCGGATCGTAAAAACCCACTTTACGAAGATCTCTTCCCTCTCTTCGGGATCGAACATCAATTGCAACGATTCGATAGATGACTCATTGGGATAGACATAAATGAACAACCCCCCCTAGAAACGTATAAGAGGTTTTCTCCTCGTACGGCTCGAAAAGAATGATTCGAATTTATGTATTGTAGTGGCAAATAGATCCACAAAATCATCAATTAGACTATGATTTGAGTCATTTTTTTTTGTTCTTCCTTCCTGAAAAAAAAAAAAAGAAATCTCATTCGTACTCATAACTCAAGTTGGGTAATTCTCAAAGAGCTCGAAGGGAAATCCTTAAACATTTATTGAGCCGTCTCTAACCTCTTTTGTTTGTCTCGCCTAGAATCGATTTTATTTCTTCCCCATTCTGATCTAGTTGTTGAGACAATTGAAAACGGTGTTTCCTTGTTCCGGTATCCTTTATTTTATCTTTGCTTTGAATCCTTGGGTTTAGACATTACTTCGGTGATCCTTAATTGTTTCAAAAGGGTAGCAACATACCTTTTGTTATTTCGTTCTATGGAAACGATTGATTCCCCTGTGATACACTTTTGATCGGAATTGGTAAAACTATTTCGACAAATTCATTTTACTTTTTTTTTTACTTGTTCGAACTTGATCCTTTCAATTTCTATACCGAAGATATACTTACGAAGTTGTTCCAACTTATTGATTGGCATTAACCCTAGATCCTTCTCTCTGCTAAATGAACCAATTCTTTATGCTCGAGCTCCATCATGTGCTATATTATAATTATATTATTTTATTACAACCCCAAAATTGGGGTCCTAGTGGAATAGAACAAACTATGTCGAGCCGAGAGCATCTTCTTTGATATATAAAATGGTGGGTACAAGAATCCACAGCCGATAATGTCCTTCAAGTCGCACGTTGCTTTCTACCACATCGTTTCAAACGAAGTTTTATCATAACATTCCTCTAATTTTAGACCGGTATGGAATTGATTCAATATGGAATCATGAATAGTCATTGGCTCAATCGGTATATAGTATATGAAGTCCTCCATACTTTCATTTTCATAGATGGATCTGGAGAAGTCTCAGCAAGAATATAATTTAACCCCATAAATGAAACACATTTATAAAAAACACGAAGAAATGCGTTGCTTAACACTTCTTTACATCTTCAACAGATTGTTAGGGATGATGAATCATGAAAGATCCAATTCTTTCTCAAACAACTAAAACTAAAGAAGGGTCTTTAATTAGATTACCGATACCGGAACAGAATGAGTCATTAACCAAATAAGCTATTCCAATGACCGGGAAAGATCGCAAGTGACTCGATAGGATAGATTCACCAATGTCACACTTCTTCGAGTAGAAAGAATTTATAAGGAATCATAAAAAACAATTTCAAGAATTTCCTACTTCGACATCATTACTGGAAATAAGTTTTCCAGTAAAGACTGAATTGAATCTCTAAATCCATCAACAAGTCGGTACAACGAGGATCTAAAAATGTTTAGCAGATATCTGATTAATTAAATCAGACGCGAATTTGATCATCATAAGAGACCTCTATGTTTCCTTTCCGATTGAATCATCAATAATTTAAACCAGATAAATGGGTCATGAAACAAATCCAATTGTTTTGTTTTCTTGGGGATGGATAGAAGGGGCTCATGAAAGAAAAAATGAAGGTCGGTATTCTTTCAGGTATTCTTTCATCTGATTTTATCGTATTCATCAGATACACCAAACAAGTGTTACCGGGGGTAATCGTGGGTATTTAAGGGATCGCAGATCTTTTTCGCCAAAACTGAAACACCGGTGTCACTGATCACTGAAATAGAACAATAACAATACATATAGGCATGGTTCATTTTCTACAGATTTTTCCTTACTTCAGATTCAGGAATCTTTCCATAAAGTAAAGTGAATGTATGAATCTCCCCCCTCCCCCAATTGATCGCTACATTGATTTCCAATTATTCATTGGAGCCAAATCAAATACAAAATAAAAGAAATTAGGTCCAAAGAAAATAATCTGTTCCGTATTGACTTTTCTTGTTTGTTAATAAGATCCAGATGACAAGGGTCTTGAAATTGATACCTTCCTTTCCTTTGCGGATTAACTCATATCGACACGAATTCCATGGGGATCATGAATCATATCCAAAGCCAATTTAAAAGGATCTTCTTATGGGATGCTATCCTGTCTTGTATAAGTACAAAGCAAAATGGGTTCATATCAATTCGTTGTTACTATTTTGTTTGATTTTGTCCCACCCCAGTCTCAGGAGCTTTAATTCCATCGCTGGAATTAATACCAAGAACCCCCCCGTTTTTTAGGATTCAGGATCCACATAGAATTAGTCATTTTGTCTACCCTATCTTTATTTATATTTACTTTAGGGAAGGTCGAGACTTCTCTTTTATTTCGCATTTCGACTCAGAATGCATCATGTGAGAATCCAAATATCATAGATATGGGACATAAAGTTTATCCAAATGACTAACTAACCTTCAATATGAATATGGGCGAGGGGGCGAACATACGCTGAATGGCCCACCCAGTTTTTTTTTTTGAATTTCACTTTGATCTTTGTTCCCATCCTACCTATATCAAAAAAGATATTTATTTCCATCCACATGTCATTGATACTCGATCCGTTTGTTTGTGAGAAACAAAATCGAAAGGGAAGATATGATTCTATAGAAGAATCGTTAGAAATCACAAAGAAAGATTGGATCACATTGTATCCAACATTACACCCTTAAACAGAAGATTCTTAAAAAGAACAATCTTTGTTATGATAGAATTGGTCTGGGACGGAAGGATTCGAACCTCCGAGTAACGGGACCAAAACCCGTTGCCTTACCACTTGGCCACGCCCCACTTTTATTTCTATTCGACACCGATAAACACTAATATCGGTATTGGTTGTTCGTCAATTCCAGCCCCAATATCTATTGAATTGGTTGTTGCTATGATTTTACACATGTAGATGTAGAATCAAAATGAATTTATTGATCATTACATATAATTCAATTAAGATATTGTATGTAAGGTATGATTCCTTCTATTCTCATTTGAGAATGGAAGGATTTTTGATTGAGGGAGTTCAAAGAAAAAGAAATATTTTGCGGCCTACTTTCCCTTCTTTCTTCATTTTCCCCTTATATCAATAACCCAATAATAATGAAATTTTCTCCAAGAACAAAATGTTTGTTATGCTTAATATCTTTAGTTTGATCTGTCTTAATTCTGCCCTTCATTCGAGTAGCTTTTTCTTCGCCAAATTGCCCGAAGCTTATGCTTTTTTCAATCCAATCGTAGATGTTATGCCAGTCATACCTGTGCTCTTTTTTCTCTTAGCCCTTGTTTGGCAAGCTGCTGTAAGTTTTCGATGAGATCTTTAATACTGTCTTAGAAACATTCATGATTTATTCGATAAAAAAAAATTCTATTCTTAAGAATTGATAAGATCAGATAATGAACCCTCGACTCAAACATGGAAATTCTTTTGGATAACGGAGATGAATCGGAATCACCTCATTTCTTCATTCCTTCTGGGGGTCGAAGACCCTATGTATGGTCCCTACAATACCTAATTGTAGGTATGAGAGATCATTTTGTTAACGAAAGAATCAGAATCTTATTACAAATTCATTCCTGCAAATTCCTTATGTTTTCTAGAAACCGCTTCTTTTCTTGGTGTCAAAACGGAATGTGTGGTACAAAAATGGAGAATCTATTCCCCTATTTCCCCCAAAATGATCTTGGAGATTGTGTAATGCTTACTCTCAAACTCTTCGTTTACACAGTAGTGATATTCTTTGTTTCTCTCTTCATCTTCGGATTCCTATCTAATGATCCAGGACGTAATCCTGGACGTGATGAATAAAAAAATCAGGGGTTTTTCCTTGCTCGATTTCTGAATTTTCTTAGGATTTTCTTTCTCCATTCCATACATTTAACTATGAGAAAGGGGGTTAGAGATTTTTTCGAATTCGAAAGGGAAATATCAAGTGATCAGAAGAAACGGAGAGAGGGGGATTCGAACCCTCGGTACAAATAATTCGTACAACGGATTAGCAATCCGCCGCTTTAGTCCACTCAGCCATCTCTCCCAATTTTAAAAGGATAATTCATATGTGACGCGTGAAATAAAGGTTGATAAAAGTTTTTCCTTATCTTTCTTTATTCTATAAATATAGACGAATTTGATCAATCATCAATTCCCTTTAGATAATGATTCGAAACAGATATCTCCAATAGAAAGAGTCCCTCTTTGATTTCGTCCGAAAAGTTCTTTCTTTTATTCCCCCGGCCTGGCCAGTACCTAGCCAGGCCATTCCTTGTTCCAATGAATCATAGATCAAATGATTTATTTGATTTGAAAACGAAAATGCTTGTTATTGAAGCAGCAACAAGGCTATTTCCATTCCTATGATAGGAGTGTCATTTCTTATTATGTTTTTCCTTTTCTCGATTTACTTAAATGGAATAAAAAAAACATATTTTTTTCTATTATAATAGAACTCATATATTTCTTCAAAGAACATGTTTGAACCTGAACCCTTGAGTCCACAACCAAAACAATAGGATTTTTCACTCGATCCAATCGACCCGAATTCATAAGATTTGGCAGTTGAATGAATAGGAAAAGGAGTAG